GGTTCTCCCAAGACCGTATTCTCCCCTTTTTTGGGGCAAAGTCCGAAGTAAGCTCCAGGTTCTGTTGGTTAATCTTTTTTTTAGAAATTGGAAAAGAACAGAATCCAAAGTTTTTTATGATCCACAAAGAAGAAAAAAAAGAAGAGATCCAATACAGCAAGTGAAGAACGCAAAAAGGAAAAGAAAACTGGAAGAAGGAATACGGCTAGAAACAGAAGAAGCCTGGGAAAACTTGTCACATGGATCAGAAATAAGAACTTCCTTATTAGTAATGCACTCGATTCTTAGAAAATTTATTCTATTCCCTTTATTCATAATAGCTAAAAATACTGTCTATTTCTTATTATATAGAGTTTCTGACTGGGATGAGGATTTTGCGGAATGGGCTAAAGAAAGACACATTCCATGCAGCCATAATGGTGTTCCATTAAGAGAAAACGAGCTTGTTAACTATTTTTTGGAAGAAGGTTTTGACATAAAAATAATATCTCCTTTCTCTTTGAAACCTTGGTGCAGAGCTAAGCTACAAGCCTCTCCTACAAAGCAAATCAAAAACAAAAAGGAAAGTGAAAAATTTGAACCGAGCTATTATTATTTAACCGTTTGGGGAATGGAAGCTTTAGAGCCCTTCGGTTCTCCCCGAACAAGATCTTCTTCTTCTTCCCCTTTTATTGCCTTTTTGAAACTCGTTTTAAAGAAACTAGAAAAAAAAATGAAAAAAAAGAGAAAGAAAGCTCTAACAGTTTTTAAAATAGTAGTAACAGAGGGAAATGAAATTTCATTAGGTAAATTGAAAAGATTATCTAAATCAAGTAAAACTAAAGATGAATCGTTTACTCAAATTGGATCTATAGAAGATTGGGCAAATTATTCACAGACAAACCCACAAATGAAGAATCTAACTGATAGAACAAGCATAATAAGAAATGAAATACAAAGACTTGAAAAAGAGAAAATAAAAGTAATTTCTGAAATAAAAAGTAGTCTAAATTCTAATGTAGAATTAGAATCACAACCGCCAAAAAATAGTTGGAAAATATTAATAAGAAGAAATGTTCGATTAATCATTATCATTAAATTATATTATTTTATAAAAATTTTCATTGAAAAAAAATACATAGATATCTTTCTACCTATCATTAATATTGCCAGAATCAATACAAAACATTTTGTTGAATCAACGATTGGGAAATACATTTCTAATAATGAAAGAAATCAATCTAATAATGAAAGAAATCAATCTAAAAATGAAACAACTGAAAAAGACATTAACTTGATTTCTATTTCGACTATCAAAAAGGCACAACCTACTAAGAAGAATTCACATATCTTTTATGACTTATCTTCCTTGTCGCAAGGATATGTATTTTATAAATTATCACAACCCCAAGTTATTAACTTGTCTAAGTTAAGATCTGCTCTTCAATATCATGGAACATCTTTTTTTCTTAAGACCACAATAAAGGATTCTTTTGGAATACAAGGAATATTTAATTCCGAATTAAGGCATAAGAACCTTCGAAGTTATGATCAATGGAAAAACTGGTTAAGAGGTCATTTTCAATACAATTCTCCGACTGGATGGTCTAAATTAATACCACAAAAATGGCAAAATAGAGTCAATCAACGTTGGACAGCTGAAAATAAAGATTTAAAAAAATGGAGTTCATATGAAAAAGACCTATTATTTCCATTTAATTACACAAATCAAAATTCTTATGAAGTATATTCCCAACAAGAAAAATTGCTAAAATACTATAGATATGGTCTTTTATCATATCAATTTATTAATTATGAAACGAAGAAAGACTCATCTATTTATGGATCACCATTACAAGTAAATAAGAAGAAAAAGAAAAACCTTTTTTACACTATAGACAAATTCGTTTATGAGGATATGAATATTGGTCTCAAAAATAATGAGGATTCTCCTCTTTCTCTTTATCTAAGAAAGATTAATGTTATACATATGGAAAAACAGTTAGATAGAAAATATTTTGATTGGAAAAAAAAATTTCCAAGACAAAATAACAATGATGCTAATAAAGTTCTTGTGTATATTCAAATTCCTCAAGATCCAGAAGATCTAGAAATCATTCCACCCGAAGAAATCTTTGTTGATTGGCTAAAAATAGATAAAATGCCAACGCAATCCCCCAAAAAAGGGGATTGGGAATTTTGGTTCTTCCCAGAATTTGTGCTGCTTTATAAAGCATATAAAGTGAAACCTTGGAGTATACCAGGCAAATTCCTTGTTTTAAATGCACATTTGACTATATATCCATATAAAAGTCAAAGAGCACGGGAGATTGATTCAAAGAATCGAAACGAAACAAGAATAGACCCTGATGGTTTTATGAAAGAGTTTTTGGCTTTTCAAGTGCACTGGTACAATCAGATTGTGGAGCAAAGAACGCTCGGTATGATCGTGCCATTGAGCTACCTGCTAGAGGAGGGAAAAGCTCTCAAAAAAGTGGTCAATTCGGTGACAATCTCTCTGCAAATAGAAAGATTAGATCCGAATCACATAAGGGTTAGCAAGACGGGATGGATGGCTGAAAGAATGCAACTTGGGATAATGGTTCTCGACCCCATTCGTCTGCCTAGAAATATTGAGAAATATTTGATTATGTATCAAACCATAAGCATTTCGTTGGTTCATAAAAGGGGGCAACAAATTAAGCAACAAATTAAGCAAAGATACCGAGACGAAAGAAGCTATTTTCATCCGAAGAATTTTGATGAATCCACTCCACGCCATCAAAGAATAACAGGAAATAGAGAGCAAAATCATTATGATTTGCTTGTTCCTGAAAATATTTTATCATCTAGACGTCGTAGAGAATTGAGAATTCTAATTTCTTTCAATTTGAAAACTAGGAATTTGAAAAATAGGAATGATGTGGACAGAAATCCAGTATTTTGCAACGAAACTAAGATAAGAAACAGTGGTCCATTTTTGAAGGAAAGTAAACATCGTGATAGAGATAAAAATGAATTAATTAAATTAAAGTTCTTTCTTTGGCCTAATTATCGATTCGAAGATTTAGCTTGTATGAATAGATATTGGTTTGATACCAATAATGGGAGTCGTTTCAGCATGTTAAGAATATATATGTATCCACGATTAAAAATTCGTTGATGGTACATTCTTTCTCTATATTCTCTACCATATAGGGTATATGAAAGTAAACAAAACAGCGGAACATATGCCCTGTCTTACATCCCAGTTTCATATAAATGCTACGATACTCAGTCAACGGCGTATCCATTAGATCTACAAATGCATCAAGGAAATCTTCGTAATTTTAGGTTTCGGTTATTCGCTTTTGTGAGTGTAAAAACCATCTTTTTGTATCTCTATTCGAATCAAATTCAAAATTGGATTGATTCATGTTAATTGATAAAATAAGGAATCCATAAAGAAATTAAGATTCTTGTGTATACTAGTTGGTATTATTATTACTGATCAATAAAATCCAAATCTGTTCTATAAAAGGGGAGGGAGAAATTCTTTTATGCTAAAAAATGCATTCGTTTCAATTATTTTGCAAGAGGAAAACAAAGAAAACAGGGGGTCTGCTGAATTTCAAGTAGTTAATTTCACCAATAAGATACGAAAACTTACTTCACATTTGGAATTGCACAAAAAAGACTATTTGTCTCAGAGAGGCCTGCGAAAAATTCTGGGAAAACGTCAACGGCTGCTGGCTTATTTGTCAAAAAAAAATAGAATACGTTATAAAGAATTAATTGATCAGTTGAATATTCGAGAAACAAAACGTTGATAGAAGAATTAATTGATCAATTGAATATTCGAGAAACAAAAGCTGGTTGAAGAGTCGGTTTGCATTTTTCGCTTCAACTTTAATGAACTTCTTTTCACTTTCAACAATTCATGGAAGAATGAATCGGGAAAAAGCCTATGACTACGTCAGCTACAAGAAAAGACCTCATGATAGTCAATATGGGTCCTCACCACCCATCAATGCACGGTGTTCTTCGACTCATTGTTACTCTAGATGGAGAAGATGTTATTGACTGTGAACCAATATTGGGTTATTTACACAGAGGTATGGAAAAAATTGCGGAAAACCGAACAATTATACAATATTTGCCTTATGTAACACGTTGGGATTATTTAGCTACTATGTTCACAGAAGCAATAACTGTAAATGCACCAGAACAGTTAGGCAATATTCAAGTACCTAAAAGGGCCAGCTATATCCGAGTCATTATGTTGGAGTTAAGTCGTATAGCTTCGCATTTGTTATGGCTCGGCCCTTTTATGGCAGATATTGGGGCACAAACCCCTTTCTTCTATATTTTTCGAGAAAGAGAATTGATATATGACCTATTCGAAGCTGCTACCGGTATGCGAATGATGCATAATTTTTTTCGTATCGGAGGGGTAGCTGCTGATTTACCTCATGGATGGATAGATAAATGTTTGGATTTTTGCGATTATTTTTTAAGAGAGGTTGCTGAATATCAAAATCTTATTACACGTAATCCTACTTTTTTAAAACGAGTTGAAGGGGTAGGCATTATTGGCAGAGAAGAGGCGATAAATTGGGGTTTATCGGGACCAATGCTACGAGCTTCCGGAATACAATGGGATCTTCGTAAAGTTGATCAGTATGAGTGTTATGACGAATTCGATTGGGAAGTCCAATGGCAAAAAGAGGGGGATTCATTAGCTCGTTATTTAGTACGAATCACAGAAATGACAGAATCCATCAAAATTATTCAACAGGCTCTCGAAGGAATTCCGGGGGGGCCCTATGAGAATTTAGAAATCCGACGCTTTGAGAGACTAAGGGATCCGAAATGGAATGATTTTGACTATCGATTTATTAGTAAAAAACCTTCTCCGACTTTTGAATTGTCGAAGCAAGAACTTTATGTGAGAGTTGAAGCCCCAAAAGGAGAATTGGGAATTTTTCTGATAGGAGATAAGAGTGTTTTTCCTTGGAGATGGAAAATCCGACCACCGGGTT